GCCAGCGTAGCTTAAATTTAAAGCGCAACACTGAAAATGTTAAGATTGAACCCTAAAAAGTTCCACAGGCACAAAGGCCTGGTCCCGACTTTACTATCAGCTTTAGCCTAATTTATACATGCAAGTATCCGCACTCCCGTGAGAATGCCCTCAATTTCTCCCGCCCGGAGATGAGGAGCAGGCATCAGGCACAATTCAATCAGCCCACGACGCCTTGCTATGCCACACCCCCAAGGGATTTCAGCAGTAATTTACATTAAGCCATAAGTGCAAACTTGACTTAGTCAGGGCTAAGAGGGCCGGTAAAATTCGTGCCAGCCACCGCGGTTATACGAAAGACCCTAGTTGATAAGCACGGCGTAAAGAGTGGTTAGGGGAAATAAAAATAAAGCTAAAAGATCTTCCAGGCTGTTATAAGCACTCCCGAAGAGCAAGAAGCCCAAACACGAAAGTAGCTTTAAACAAAATTACCTGACTCCACGAAAGCTAAGAAACAAACTGGGATTAGATACCCCACTATGCTTAGCCTTAAACCTTATATGTGTCACCACATTCGCCAGGGTACTACAAGCCATAGCTCAAAACCCAAAGGACTTGGCGGTGTCTCAGAACCACCTAGAGGAGCCTGTTCTAAAACCGATAATCCCCGTTAAACCTTACCACTCCTTGTCTCATACCGTCTATATACCGCCGTCGTCAGCTTACCCTGCAAAGGTACAATAGTGAGCAAAATTGGCCCACCCAAAAACGTCAGGTCGAGGTGTAGCGTACGTAGTGGGTAGAAATGGGCTACATTTTCTACAACAGAACATACGAACGGCACCCTGAAATATTGTGCCACAAAGGTGGATTTAGTAGTAAAAAGGAAATAGAGAGTCCTTTTGAATTAGGCTCTGAGACGTGCACATACCGCCCGTCACTCTCCCCATGCTCATACCCAAACATTCATAATAACATAACCGCCTATACGGGGAGGCAAGTCGTAACATGGTAAGTGTACCGGAAGGTGCACTTGGAATAATCAGAGTGTAGTAATAACAGCAAATACGTCTCCTTTACACGGAAAAAATACCCACGCAAATTGGGTCACCCTGAGCCATACAGCTAGCTTAAACACCCAAACAACACACAACATTAATAACCCATCATTAAACCACCACAACACAAACTAAAACATTCTACCGCCTCAGTATGTGAGACAGAAAAGGCACCTCACAAGCCATAGAAATAGTACCGCAAGGGAACGCTGAAAAAGAAATGAAACAAATCATTAAAGCACAACTAAGCAGAGACTAACCCTCGTACCTTTTGCATCATGATTTAGCTACCCCCTCCTGAGCAAAGTGGACTTTAGTTCAAACCCCCGAAACTAAGTGAGCTACTCCGAGACAGCCTATTAACTAGGGCCAACCCATCTCTGTGGCAAAAGAGTGGGAAGATCTCCAAGTAGCGGTGACAGACCTATCGAACTTAGTTATAGCTGGTTGCCTAAGAAATGAATATGAGTTCAGCCTCGCACTCCTTAACTCAAACTACTAAAACAACTCAAGCAACTCAGCTTGAAACTTAACGAGCCAAAGAAACATGCGAGAGTTATTCATAAGGGGTACAGCCCTTAAGAAACAGAATACAACCTCACCAGGAGGTTAAAGATTATATTAAACAAGACATACTACTCTAGTGGGCCTAAAAGCAGCCACGTAAACAGAAAGCGTTAAAGGCTCCGGTAGAACAAAACTCCATTATTTAAATATCAAATCTAAAACCCCTAACTCTATTAGGCCACCCCATGCCCACATGGAAAAGATAATGCTAAAATGAGTAATAAGAAGGGAAAACCCCCTTCTCCTAAGCCTACGTGTATGCTAATCCGGACTCACCACTAGCAATTACCCGAACCCAAACCACAGAGGGAAATGTGACCACATTAAACACCAAGAAATACTCACATAACCCAATCGTTAACCCGACACTGGAAGGCTATAAAGGAAAGACTAAAAGATAAGGAAGGAACTCGGCAAACACGAGCCCCGCCTGTTTACCAAAAACATCGCCTCCTGCAAAAATCAAAGTATTGGAGGTCCTGCCTGCCCAGTGACAAGTTAAACGGCCGCGGTATTTTTAACCGTGCGAAGGTAGCGCAATCACTTGTCTTTTAAATAAAGACCTGTATGAATGGTGAAACGAGGGCTTAACTGTCTCCCTTTTCAAGTCAATGAAATTGATCTGTCCGTGCAGAAGCGGGCATAAAAATACAAGACGAGAAGACCCTTTGGAACTTAAGACATCAGACCACCTATATCAATGACCCCCTACACCCTAGTTAAATCTAAATAGCAACTGGTCCTAGTCTTTGGTTGGGGCGACCGCGGAATAAAACAAAACTACCGCGCAGACTGGGGCAACCCCCTAGAATCAAGAGAGACATCTCTAAACAACAGAATTTCTGACCATAAAGATCCGGCCCTGCCGATCAACGAACCAAGCTACCCAAGGGATAACAGCGCAATCCCCTTTAAGAGCCCATATCGACAAGGGGGTTTACGACCTCGATGTTGGATCAGGACATCCTAATGGTGCAACCGTTATTAAGGGTTCGTTTGTTCAACGATTAAAGTCCTACGTGATCTGAGTTCAGACCGGAGTAATCCAGGTCAGTTTCTATCTGTAACGCTACTTTTCCTAGTACGAAAGGACCGGAAAGATGGGGCCCATGATATTAAGTATGCCCCACCCTAATTTAATGAAAACAACTAAATTAAATATAAGGGAGCATAAACAAAAATCAAGATAAGATTATTAAGATGGCAGAGCCCGGCAATTGCAAAAGACCTAAGCTCTTTCTCTCGGGGGTTCAAATCCTCCTCTTAATATAATGATACCATCACCAACCCAGCTCTTACACCCATTAATCTACATTGCCTCAGTACTACTAGCCGTTGCTTTTCTAACTTTAATTGAACGAAAAGTTCTAGGGTATATACAACTACGAAAAGGCCCAAACGTAGTAGGACCCTGAGGGATCTCCCAACCGATTGCAGACGCAGCTAAACTTTTCACCAAAGAGCCAATTCGCCCATCAACTTCCTCCCCACTCCTATTTGTACTAACTCCAACATTAGCCTTAACATTAGCTTTAACAATGTGATCACCATTACCGATACCATACGCCCTAGCAGACCTAAACTTAGGCGTACTATTCATTATAGCCCTATCTAGTCTAGCAGTATACTCAATTCTCGGCTCAGGGTGGGCCTCAAACTCAAAATATGCACTAATTGGTGCCCTCCGGGCAGTTGCACAAACCATCTCCTATGAAATCAGCCTAGGACTAATCCTGCTATCTATAATCATATTCTCAGGAAACTTTAATATACAAACACTTGCTACAGCCCAAGAAACAACATGATTTGCCCTCCCGGCCTGACCCCCAGCCGCAATATGGTACGTCTCAACACTAGCAGAAACAAATCGAGCCCCCTTTGACTTAACAGAAGGAGAATCAGAACTGGTATCAGGATATAACGTCGAATATGCTGGAGGGCCCTTTGCCCTCTTCTTCTTAGCCGAATACACTAATATCCTGATAATAAATACATTTTCAACAATAATCTTTATAGGTACAACCTATGACTCCTCCTTCCTCAAAACCACCACAATAATCATAACAAAAGCCACCTTATTAGCTCTAACATTCCTCTGAGTCCGTGCCTCATACCCCCGATTCCGGTATGATCAATTAATACACTTAGCATGAAAGAGCTTCCTACCAGTAGCCACAGCCTTCATCCTATGACACATTTCAATGCCTGTGTCACTAAATGGCTTACCACCACAAATATAGAAGAAGGTAAGTGGGAGGGAGCTGTGCTTGAACGCCCAAGGACCAGGGGATAGAGTGACCTATGGAGGATAAAATCCTCCCGACTCTTAGAAAGAAGGGAATCGAACCCATATTATGGAGATCAAAACTCCAAGTGCTCCCATTACACCACTTCCTAGTTAAGATAAGCTAACAAAGCTTTTGGGCCCATACCCCAAAAAGAGGATAGTACCCTTCTCTTACCATATGAGTCCTTTCATCACCCTGATCTTGCTCGCCAGCCTAATCCTGGGCACCCTCCTAACAATAACATCCGCCCACTGAATACTAGCCTGAATAGGCCTAGAAATAAATACACTAGCGATACTGCCACTAATAGCTAAGTCCCACTCCCCACGAGCAGTAGAGGCCACTGTCAAATATTTTCTAACCCAAGCCGCTGCCGCAGCAACTATTCTCTTTGCAAGCACTGCCAATGCATGAATCACCGGAGAATGAAATATTTACTCCACAGCAACCCCCATCTCTACCATCGCAATTACAATAGCGTTAGCCCTAAAAATAGGCCTAGCCCCAATACACATATGAATACCCCAAGTCATACAAGGACTAGACCTGCCCACAGGACTTATTTTAGCTACCTGACAAAAACTAGCGCCATTCGCACTAATTGTCCAAATAGCCCATTACCCCTCCACACTACTCACAGTACTGGACTCTCATCAGTGATCTCGGGGCTGAGGGGCTAAACCAAACACAACTACGAAAAATCTAGCATACTCATCAATCGCTCACCTCGGATGAATTGTTACAATCTCACAATTCAACCAACAATTAACAATACTAGTTCTAATTACATACTTTATCATGACATCAGCAACCTTCTTAGTATTCAAACTGATATCCACAACAAAAATCAACACACTAGCAATAGCCTGGACCAAGGCACCCTCCATGGCGGCCCTTGCCTCCCTAGCACTACTTTCACTAGGCGGACTCCCCCCACTAACAGGATTCTTACCAAAATGATTAATCCTACAAGACCTCACTGCACAAGGGCTCCCCCTAACAGCCGTTACCCTAGCACTTGCCTCATTAATAAGCCTGTACTTCTACCTACGACTATGCTATGCTATGATCCTAACAACCGCCCCAAACACAAACAACTCTTCTACCCCCTGACGCTTACAAACCAAAAAAAACACTGTCCCCCTCGCCGCTTTCATAACCTCTGCCCTGACATTACTGCCCCTAGCACCCCTAGCCCAGGCACTAGTAAACTAGAGACTTAGGATAACCCAGACCAAGAGCCTTCAAAGCTCTAAGCAGGAGTGAAAATCTCCTAGTCCCTGTATAAGACTTGTAGGACTCTATCCCACATCTTCTGAATGCAACTCAGACACTTTAATTAAGCTAAAGCCTTTCTAGATGAGAAGGCCTCGATCCTACGAACTCCTAGTTAACAGCTAGGTGCTCAAGCCAGCGAGCATTCATCTACTTCCCCCGCCTCCCTTCAAAAAGGCGGGGAAAGCCCCGGCGGGCTGTTAACCGGCGTCTTCGGATTTGCAATCCGAAATGTTATACACCACGGGACTTGGTAAGAAAAGGACTCGAACCTTTGTTTATGGAGCTACAATCCACCGCCTAAACTCTCGGCCACCCTACCTGTGACAATTACACGCTGATTCTTCTCAACCAATCATAAAGACATTGGCACCCTCTATCTAGTATTTGGTGCCTGAGCCGGAATAGTCGGCACAGCCCTCAGCCTACTAATCCGAGCAGAGCTAGCCCAACCGGGAGCTCTTTTAGGTGACGACCAAATTTATAATGTTATCGTTACTGCACATGCCTTCGTTATAATCTTCTTTATAGTAATACCCGTTATAATTGGAGGATTCGGCAACTGACTTGTCCCCTTAATAATTGGAGCCCCAGATATAGCATTTCCTCGAATAAACAACATAAGTTTCTGACTCCTGCCCCCATCCTTCCTATTACTACTTGCCTCTTCCGGAATTGAAGCAGGCGCAGGAACAGGCTGAACTGTCTACCCGCCCTTAGCCGGAAACCTAGCACACGCAGGGGCCTCCGTAGACCTAACTATCTTCTCACTGCATCTTGCAGGAGTATCATCTATTCTAGGAGCCATCAACTTCATCACAACAATTATTAATATAAAACCCCCTGCAATCTCGCAATACCAAACCCCTCTATTTGTATGAGCCGTCTTAATTACAGCTGTTCTGCTACTTCTATCATTACCAGTCCTAGCTGCCGGTATCACAATACTTTTAACGGACCGAAACCTGAACACCACTTTCTTTGACCCCTCTGGGGGAGGAGACCCTATCCTCTATCAACACCTTTTCTGATTTTTCGGGCACCCAGAAGTTTACATTCTATTCTTTCCCGGATTCGGAATGATCTCCCACATCGCAGCCTATTACGGCGGGGAAAAAGGGACCTTCGGATATATAGGTATAGTTTGAGCTATAATAGCCATTGGCCTTCTAGGGTTCATTGTCTGAGCCCATCACATATTTACAGTAGGAATAGACGTAGACACTCGAGCATACTTTACATCCGCAACAATAATCATCGCAATCCCTACAGGTGTAAAAGTATTTAGCTGACTCGCAACCCTACACGGGGGATCAATTAAATGAGAGACCCCTATACTATGAGCCCTAGGCTTCATCTTCCTGTTTACCGTAGGAGGACTAACTGGAATCGTACTAGCCAATTCATCCCTAGACATTGTACTGCACGACACATACTACGTAGTAGCCCACTTCCACTATGTTTTATCAATAGGAGCAGTATTTGCTATTATAGGAGCCTTCGTACACTGATTCCCCCTCTTCACAGGATACACAATACATGACACATGAACAAAAATCCACTTCAGTACAATATTTGTAGGCGTTAATCTAACCTTCTTCCCACAACACTTCCTAGGATTAGCAGGCATGCCACGACGATACTCAGACTACCCGGACGCTTACTCACTATGAAATGTCATTTCATCAATTGGCTCCCTCATTTCCCTAGTAGCAGTTGTAATATTCCTCTACATCTTATGAGAAGCCTTTACCGCCAAACGAGAAGTGCTCTCCGTAGAAATAGCCTCCACAAACGTAGAATGACTCCACGGATGTCCACCCCCACATCACACATTTGAAGAGCCGGCCTTTGTACAAGTTCAAACTTAACGAGAAAGAAGGGAATTGAACCCCAATAAGCTAGTTTCAAGCCAGCCACATAACCACTCTGCCACTTTCTTTTATAAGATACTAGTAAAACAAATTACATCGCCTTGTCAAGACGAAATTGCAGGTTAAAGCCCTACGTACCTTAAGCCCCAGAGCTATGGCACCCCCCTCTCAACTGGGATTCCAAGACGCGGCCTCCCCAATAATAGAAGAACTTCTACATTTCCATGACCATGCCTTAATAATTGTTTTCCTAATTAGCACCCTAGTACTATACATTATTGTTGTGATAGTTACTACTAAACTTACTAATAAATACATCCTAGATTCACAAGAAATTGAAATTGTATGAACTATGCTACCAGCAGTAATTCTTATCTTAATCGCCCTCCCATCCCTACGAATTCTCTACCTGATAGATGAAGTCAACGACCCCCACCTAACCGTGAAAGCTATAGGGCATCAATGATACTGAAGCTACGAATACACTGACTATGAAAACCTAACCTTTGACTCCTATATGACCCCCACACAAGATCTCCTGCCGGGTCAGTTCCGCCTGCTAGAAACAGACCACCGAATAGTAGTTCCAATAGAATCCCCAATCCGAGTGCTCGTCTCAGCTGAAGACGTCCTACACTCCTGAGCTGTTCCCGCATTGGGAGTTAAAATAGACGCTGTCCCAGGACGACTTAACCAAACATCTTTTATCACCTCTCGACCAGGAGTATTCTACGGACAATGTTCTGAGATCTGTGGGGCTAACCACAGCTTTATACCCATCGTTGTAGAAGCTGTTCCCCTAAAACATTTCGAAAACTGATCTTCACTAATACTTGATACCTCATTAGAAAGCTAAACGGACTAGCATTAGCCTTTTAAGCTAAAGACTGGTGGCCCCGAACCACCTCTAGTGACATGCCACAACTAAATCCAGACCCGTGATTCATAATTTTTGCATTCTCATGACTAATCTTCTTAACGATACTTCCAAACAAAGTACTAAATTACACATTCACAAATGAAATTACAGCCCTAAGCACCAAAAAACTTAAAACAGATACCTGAAACTGACCATGACACTAAACCTATTCGACCAATTTATAAGCCCCACGCACCTGGGAATTCCTCTAATCGCCATTGCACTTACATTACCCTTAATCTTAATCCCCACTCCGACTAATCGACACCAAAATAACCGACTCACATCCCTCCAAAGCTGATTCATCAAAACATTTACACAACAGCTACTAGCACCACTAAATCAAGGGGGACATAAATGAGCTATGATCCTAACCTCCCTAATAATGTTCATTCTTACATTAAACATTATGGGGTTACTCCCATACACATTTACACCTACAACTCAACTATCACTAAACATGGGCCTAGCCGTCCCACTATGACTAGCAACCGTAATTATTGGACTACGAAACCAACCAACGGTGGCCCTCGGCCACCTCTTACCGGAAGGAACCCCCGCACTACTCATCCCCATTCTAATTATTATCGAAACAATTAGCTTGTTTATCCGACCTTTAGCTCTGGGCGTGCGACTAACAGCCAATTTAACAGCGGGCCACTTACTAATCCAACTAATCTCAACCGCAACTATTACTCTTGTACCAACAATAACTACAGTAGCAATGCTTACTGCTACACTACTAGTACTATTAACATTACTAGAAGTTGCAGTAGCCATTATTCAAGCCTATGTATTTGTCTTACTACTAAGCCTTTACCTGCAAGAAAACGTATAATGACCCACCAAGCCCACGCATACCACATAGTAGACCCAAGCCCATGACCCCTGACCGGCGCAGTAGCTGCCCTTTTAACAACATCAGGCTTAGCAATCTGATTCCACTTTCACAGTACAACACTGATAACCCTAGGCCTAGTACTAATATCCCTAACAATGTTCCAATGATGACGAGACATTATCCGAGAAGGAACATATCAAGGCCACCACACACCTCCAGTGCAAAAAGGCTTACGCTATGGTATAATCCTATTTATTACATCTGAAGTATTCTTTTTCCTTGGGTTTTTCTGAGCCTTCTACCATTCAAGCCTAGCGCCCACCCCAGAGCTGGGGGGCTGCTGACCACCAACAGGACTAATTACACTAGACCCATTTGAGGTCCCCCTACTTAACACAGCTGTTCTCCTAGCATCTGGGGTCACAGTAACATGGGCCCACTATAGTTTAATAGAAAATGACCGCAAACAAACCATTCAATCCCTAGCATTAACAATCTTACTAGGACTTTACTTCACCGCCCTACAAGCCATAGAATACTACGAAGCACCTTTTACAATTGCAGACGGAGTTTACGGCTCAACATTCTTTGTTGCTACAGGATTCCACGGACTACACGTTATTATCGGCTCTTCATTTTTGGCCGTCTGCCTACTTCGTCAAATCCAATATCACTTTACATCCGAACACCATTTCGGCTTTGAAGCTGCCGCATGATACTGACACTTTGTAGATGTGGTATGATTATTCCTTTATGTATCAATCTACTGATGAGGCTCATATCTTTCTAGTATTTAAGGCTAGTACGAGTGACTTCCAATCACCCAGTCTTGGTTAAACCCCAAGGAAAGATAATGAACTTAGTTATTATAATTTTAACTATCACAACAGCCCTCTCTCTAGTACTAGCAACAGTATCTTTTTGATTACCGCAAATAAACCCAGATGCAGAAAAACTCTCGCCCTACGAATGCGGCTTCGACCCACTTGGCTCAGCCCGACTTCCGTTCTCATTACGGTTTTTTCTAGTGGCCATCTTATTTTTATTATTTGATTTAGAAATTGCCCTCCTCCTTCCCCTACCATGAGGAGATCAACTCCACAGCCCTGCTAATACCTTTTTCTGGGCCACAGCAGTCCTAATTTTACTTACCCTAGGATTAATTTATGAGTGAACCCAAGGGGGCCTAGAGTGGGCAGAATAGGGGGTTAGTCCAATATAAGACCTCTGATTTCGACTCAGATAATTGTGGTTTAATTCCACGACCCCCTTATGACACCCGTACACTTCAGCTTTACCTCAGCATTTACCACAGGAATAATAGGCCTGATCTTCCATCGTTCACACCTATTATCAGCCCTACTATGCCTAGAAACAGTAATACTGGGCCTATTTATCGGTCTCTCACTATGAACACTGCACCATGAATCAACCACCTCCTACGCCGCCCCCATTCTAGTACTAACCTTCTCAGCCTGTGAAGCTGCCGCAGGCCTAGCCCTGCTGGTTGCCACAACCCGTACCCACGGCACAGACCAAATTAAAGCCCTGAACCTACTACAATGCTAAAAATTCTAATCCCAACCATCATGCTATTCCCAACAATCTGACTTTCTTCCCCTAAATGACTATGAACTAACATAACTACCCACAGCCTAGTAATTGCCCTAATTAGTTTTACCTTAATTAAGTGATCCTTCGAAACCGGTTGAACAACCACCAACTTGTACATAGCTACAGACCCCCTATCAACACCTCTGCTAGTCCTTACCTGCTGACTCCTACCACTTATAATTCTAGCCAGCCAACACCACATTAAAATAGAACCTGCTGACCGACAACGAAGTTTTATTACTCTTTTAGCCTCCCTACAAACCTTCCTAATCTTAGCATTTAGTGCCACTGAAATCACTATGTTTTATGTGATATTTGAAGCAACCCTAATCCCAACTCTAATTCTCATCACCCGATGAGGCAATCAAGCCGAACGACTAAGCGCCGGAACATACTTCCTATTCTATACTCTAGCAGGCTCACTACCGCTACTAGTAGCCCTACTAGTACTTCACCAAAGCACAGGAACCCTTTCAATACTTATCATCCAATACGCACAACCACCAATAGACCCCAACTCCTGAGGAGACAAACTTTGATGAGCAGGGTGCTTAATTGCCTTCTTAGTAAAAATGCCCCTATACGGCATTCACCTGTGACTACCAAAAGCTCATGTAGAGGCCCCAGTCGCAGGATCAATAGTACTAGCAGCAGTTTTACTAAAATTAGGGGGATACGGCATAATACGAGTAATAGCTATCCTAAGCCCCATAACAAAAGATCTGATATACCCATTTATTATCCTAGCCCTCTGAGGTGTATTAATAACGGGCGCTATCTGCCTTCGACAATCAGATATAAAATCTTTAATCGCCTACTCATCTGTTAGCCACATAGGGCTCGTAGCGAGTGGCATTCTACTTCAAACCCCCTGAGGATTTACCGGAGCACTAGTACTTATAGTCTCCCACGGCCTAGTATCCTCTGCCCTATTCTGTTTGTCTAACACCACATATGAACGAACCCACAGCCGAACCATAATTCTAGCCCGTGGTCTACAAATTATCTTTCCACTAACAGCCCTCTGATGATTCGTCTTTAACTTAGCAAATATAGCACTACCCCCACTCCCAAATCTAATAGGAGAACTAATAATCGTTACAGCCCTATTTAACTGATCCTCTTGAACCCTAACAATAACAGGAGCAGGAATCCTAATTACAGCTGCCTACTCCCTATATTTATACATGATAACACAACGTGGTCCACTCCCACAGCATATCACCAACCTTCCACCCTCACATACACGAGAGCACTTACTAATATTCCTTCACCTGGCACCAGTAATCCTCCTCATAGTAAAACCTGAAGTCATATGAGGATGATGGTACTGCAAATATAGTTTAACATAAGACATTAGATTGTGATTCTAAAAATAGAGGTTAAACTCCTCTTATCTGCCGAAAGAGGCCTGAAGCAGTAAGGACTGCTAATCCTTAACCCCCGCAGTTAAACTCCGCGGCTCATTCAATTCAGCTCCTAAAGGATAATAGCTCATCCCGTTGGTCTTAGGAACCAAAAACTCTTGGTGCAACTCCAAGTAGCAGCTATGCTAAATACCATTGCAACCACCTCCCTACTACTTACCTTAGTTATTCTTATATGACCCATCATTATAACCCTCAACCCAAAACCCCCTAACCAAACCTGAGCTATTAAACATGCCAAAACCGCCGTAACTACCGCATTTTTTATCAATATAATCCCACTTACCATATTTTTAGATCAAGGAACCGAAACAATCATTACTACATGAAATTGAATAAACACTGCAAACTTTGACATCAACATAAGCTTCAAATTTGACAACTACTCTTTGATCTTTACCCCAGTTGCCTTGTACGTTACATGGTCAATCCTAGAATTCGCATCCTGATATATGCACTCAGACCCCCACCTAAGCCGATTCTTTAAATATTTACTACTATTTCTAGTAGCCATAATCATCCTAGTAACCGCCAACAACCTATTTCAGTTATTCATCGGGTGGGAGGGCGTGGGTATTATATCGTTCATGCTAATTGGATGGTGACATGGCCGAGCCGATGCCAACACAGCAGCCCTTCAAGCAGTCCTATACAACCGAGTCGGTGACGTTGGACTAATCCTAGCAATTGCTTGAATCGCAATAAACCTCAACTCATGAGAACTCCCCCAAATCTTCCTATTATCTAAAGACTTTGACTTAACAGTCCCCCTAATAGGAATTATCTTAGCAGCAGCTGGAAAATCTGCCCAATTTGGACTACACCCATGACTACCCGCAGCAATAGAAGGCCCAACCCCAGTTTCAGCCCTCCTGCATTCAAGCACAATGGTGGTTGCAGGTATCTTTCTATTAATCCGCCTGCACCCCCTAATAGAAAATAACCAACTAATTCTAACCACCTGCCTGTGTCTAGGAGCCCTAACAACCTTATTCACTGCAACCTGTGCACTAACACAAAATGATATCAAAAAAATCGTAGCATTCTCAACATCAAGTCAACTAGGATTAATAATAGTCACCATCGGACTTAACCAACCACAACTAGCCTTCCTTCACATCTGCACCCACGCCTTTTTCAAAGCCATACTATTCCTTTGCTCCGGATCAATCATCCATAGCCTAAACGATGAACAAGATATCCGAAAGATAGGAGGACTACATAAACTAATACCCTTCACAACCTCCTGCCTCATCATTGGCAGCCTAGCACTAACAGGAATACCTTTCCTAGCAGGGTTCTTCTCAAAAGATGCAATCATTGAAGCCCTAAATACCTCCTACTTAAACGCCTGAGCCCTAACCCTAACACTAATCGCCACATCCTTCACAGCAGTATACAGCCTCCGAATCATTTTCTTTGTAACCATAGGCTCCCCCCGATTCCCCTCTTTATCTCCAATTAATGAAAACCATAAAACAATAACTGCACCCATTGAACGCCTAGCCTGAGGAAGCATTATCTCAGGACTAATCATTACCTCAAATTTCTTACCATTAAAAATTCCAACCGCAACTATAACCCCCCAAATGAAACTAGCCGCACTAATTGTTACAATTATAGGGATCATCATTGCACTAACAATAGCCAATGCAACCTCTAAACAAACTAAAATTGCCCCAATCTTAACTCTACACAACTTCTCTAATATACTAGGGTTCTTCCCAAACCTCATTCATCGAACCATACCAAAACTCACCCTAATACTAGGCAAACAGGCCACCAAAATTGACCAACAATGACTAGAAATCGGACCTAAAACCCTGCACCCAACACACCATCGCCTAACTTCATTCTTCGACAGCCCTAACCCTGACACCATCAAAATCTACCTGGCCTCTTACCTGGTTTCCACAATCTTAGCCGCTACCCTTTTAGCTATAGTCTAAACAGCCCGAAGCGCACCCCGACTCGAACCCCGGGTCAACTCCAACACTACAAAAAGACATAACAACAACGCCCAGCCGCACACCAGTAATATAGCCTCTCCATCATAATACACATAACCAACTCCCCCAATATCCCCCGGCCGCATAAAAAACTCATTATACTCGTCCATAACAACCCGTCACCCCCCACGCATATATTTAAACCATAAAACCGCAATCCCAATCCCAATCGAGTATGCTAAGACATAAAACTTAACCATTCCCTCCCCCCACGCATCAGGGTACGGATCAGCCGACAAAGCTGCCGAATACGCAAAGACCACCAGCATTCCACCCAAATAAATTAAAAACAACATTAACCCAATTAACGTCCCACCATGCCAAACTAACGTAATACATCCCACCCCCGCCGCTAACGCCATGCTCAGCGCTGCATAATACGGCGCCGGACAGGTAATAACTCCAATAACACCAATATACAGGCTTAGCCCAATCAATTCAATAAAACATGTCATAAATTCTTACCAGGATTTTAACCAGGACCAATGACTTGAAAAACCACCGTTGTAACTCAACTATAAGAACTGAATGATCACCCGAAAAACACATCCCCTACTCAAAATAATCAATAGCGCACTCATCGACCTTCCTGCCCCTTCTAACATTTCCGCAATATGGAACTTCGGCTCCATCCTACTAGTCTGCCTAATCGTACAAATCGTAACAGGGTTATTTCTAGCTATACATTACACTTCAGACATCTCAACTGCCTTTTCATCCGTAATTCATATCTGCCGAAATGTAAACAACGGCTGAATCATCCAAAACCTACACGCAAATGGGGCCTCTTTATTTTTTATCTGCATCTACATACACATTGGACGAGGCCTATACTACGGCTCATATCTATATAAAGAAACTTGAAACATCGGAGTAGTCCTTCTACTACTAGTAATAATAACAGCATTCGTCGGATATGTCTTGCCATGAGGACAAATATCATTTTGAGGTGCTACCGTAATTACAAACCTGCTATCAGCAATCCCCTATGTAGGAAACTCCTTGGTACAATGAGTCTGAGGGGGCTTCTCCGTAGATAATGCGACACTAACCCGATTCTTTGCATTCCACTTCCTTATCCCATTCGTAATCATCGCTGCCACCATCTTACACGCCCTATTCCTACACGAGACAGGATCTAACAACCCAATCGGCCTAAACTCTGACCCAGACAAAATCCCATTTCACCCATACTTCTCACTCAAAGATATATTAGGATTTACAATCTTTATTATAGTCTTAATATCCCTAACAACACTTGCACCCAATCTGCTAAAAGACCCAGAAAATTTCATCCCCGCCGACCCACTAGTGACTCCCCCACACATCCAACCAGAGTGATACTTCCTATTTGCCTACGCCATCCTACGAGCCATCCCAAACAAACTAGGGGGCGTTTTAGCACTATTCTCCTCAATTCTAGTACTAATAGCAGTACCACTACTTCACACCTCAAAACAACAAGGAATAACTTTCCGCCCACTAGCCCAACTCCTATTCTGAGCCCTAGTAGCAGACCTACTCATCCTAACCTGAATCGGAGGCATACCAGTCGAACACCCCTACATCATTCTCGGCCAAATCGCCTCTGTTTTTTACTTCTCCCTATTCCTAATTTTTCACCCATTAACAGGGTGACTAGAAAACAAACTACTTAACTTCAACTGCCCTAGTAGCTTAGATGTCATTTAAAGCGCCGGTCTTGTAATCCGGAGATCGGGGGTTAGAGTCCCCCCATGTGCCAGGTAAAAGAGATTTTTAACTCCTTTCCCCCCCCATCTTACGTCCAGACTCAAGGTCCGGGGCCCGGGAATTGGAAATAAAAAGTACTGGACTAACTTATATGTCTTATGCTCTAGTACATAATATGCATAACTCAACACTATGGTGTAATACATACGTATGCATAATATTACACGATGGTCTCGTACACGAAACCAACATCTCATATGAAATTATATTTCACCTTTACCACTTACAGGCGTTGGATCTAAGCTCCGCATATGCCCTAATAATAAATCTTCACCAAAAAATCCTTGAAGAGATGGGTCGGTATATAAATATTACACTCGCATAGCTTACCCTCATCTAACACTATTTGAAGACTCAATAAAAATTTATATCGTGCTATGGGGCAGTGAGAAACCATCAATACTCAATATCTTAAGATACAATATTAATGATGGATCAGGGACAATAATTGTGGGGGTCGCACAACTTGCCCTATTACTGGCATYTGGTTCCTATTTCAGGTCCATACATCTATATACCCCCCAAATGGTGAATTATACTGGCATAAGTTAATGGTGGAGTGSTAAATTAGCAAAAACCCCCCAAGTAAACAGCCACCTAAAGGCMTTTGGTTTTTTTTTTTTTTTGGGGATCTCACATGACATTTCCAGTGGTGTTACCATTAAATTAACAAGGGGGAACCCACAAATTTTGACGCGTCCAAAGATAATGTAATGATATAGGACATACACTAAAGAGTTACATTCTTTCCTTTCGTACATAATCTTACTCTTTACTCCACATACTACTCTATGATTCCCCCTGGCTTCCCGCGCGCGCCAAAACCCCCTTACCCCCTAAGCCGAAGAGTCCTAGTTATTCCTGGCAAACCCCTAAATACAGGCAAGGCTCAGTCGGCGTCACAAGCTAGTTCAAATTTGTATCTATATAGTGTTACAAACTCACGCTACACTATATA